GCATTTCAAGTAATTGTAGTAAAACTTGACCTGTTGACCCCTTGGCTTTTCCGGCGATATGAACGTATTTAAGTAATTGTCGTTCTGTAAGACCATAATGAAAACGCAATTTTTGTTTTTCTTCTAGGCGAATACGATATTGAGATTTTTTCCCGGAACGCGATTGATTTCTAAGATCACTCCCGACCTTAGGCCTTTTATTAGTTAGTCCTGGTAAAGCCCCCAGGCGACGTATTTTTTTGAAACGAGGTCCTCGGTAACGCGACATAAAATAAAGACTCCTTGATTCTTATTTAGAATTCATTTCATTCTTTTTTTCTTTTATTTTACAGAATAAATCTAAACTCAAACTGAACTAAAATGAAGCGAAGTTTGCTGAAGTAGTGTACTTGTACTATTACTATACAGAAGAATGAGATAAATTGGATAAATAGTCAAACTTTCTATTATTATATATATAATAATATATAATATCCTTTTCCTGACATAGTCAGGGGTTCCCCCTATAACTTATTCATGGATTTTGGAAAGAGGGGAAGACACTTTTCAATATTCTTTGATTTCAAAGGAAGATTCTCCATTTTTGAAAAATGGAATAAAAAAATGAAAAATAGAAAAAAGCCGGCTATCGGAATCGAACCGATGACCATCGCATTACAAATGCGATGCTCTAACCTCTGAGCTAAGCGGGCCCATATTACAGTAATAGCAATTTTCTATGCAAAATTGTCTATGCATAGGAATTCAAGACACTATTACTATAAGTATAGTGTCTCTAGAAATATAGAAAAGAATAGAATCCATAATTACCAATAAATATTGGATATTATAGAACATAACGATTTCTATAGCGATAGAAATTTTTTGATTTCTTTATCACAATTCTAAATTCGAATAGAATAATATTTGATAGTAAGTCTTAAATATTTTTAGATAGTCAAACTTTTTTTTATTTTGAATTCACATGATATTTGAAATTCTTTTTGTTACACTTCTCTATTTTCTATCCTACAATATTTCTCTATATTTCTTCCTAATTTGGTTGATTAATTATAACTAATCAACCATTCCTCGGCTTTCAGTCGTAAAAAGGGAAGTTAAGAAAAAAAAGAATCGACCCTTTAAGTATCCCGATTGCATGGGAAAAGTGGCATGAAGAGAAAGATATATAAAGGATATATATCAATCTATATTGAATTGCCGATACAGAAATGATAAAATTCAATTTGATTCACTCAAATATGGGTTTCCTATAGGTAAGAAAAATACTTTTTCAAGATAGTAATCGCTATCTAATAAATTCAAAGGTTCCAGTATAAATGAAAGAAAAAAGGAATAATATTCTAATAAAATCTTAATCTCAAAACAAAAGACAAAAAGAAGGGGGATATGGCGAAATCGGTAGACGCTACGGACTTAATTAGATTGAGCCTTGGTATGGAAACTTACTAAGTGATAACTTTCAAATTCAGAGAAACCCCGGAATTAATAAAAATGGGCAATCCTGAGCCAAATCCTGTTTTCTCAAAACAAAGGTTCAAAAAACGAAAAAAAAGGATAGGTGCAGAGACTCAATGGAAGCTGTTCTAACAAATGGAGTTGACTGCGCCGGTAGAGGATTCCATGGAAACTTTAGAAAGGATGAAGGATAAACACATCTATTGAATACTATATTAAAATTAAATGATTAATGTTGACCCGAATCTGTTTTTTTAATATGAAAATGAAAAAATGGAAAAATAGGTGTGAATTTATTTCACGTTGAAGAATAAATCGAATATTCCTCAATTCATTCACTCCATAGTCCGATAGATCTTTTAAAGAACTTATTAATCGGACGAGAATAAAGATAGAGTCCCATTCTACATGCTACATGTCAATACCGGCAACAATGAAATTTATGGTAAGAGGAAAATCCGTCGACTTTAAAAATCGTGAGGGTTCAAGTCCCTCTATCCCCAAAAAGCCTATTTGACCCCTAAAATATTTACTCTATCCCCCCTTTTCGTTAGCGGTTCCAAATTCCCTTATCCTTCGGATTCTTTGACAAACGTATTTGGGCGTAAATGATTTTCTCTTATTGATATAGAATACACATTGCAAATGAAGCAAGAAATGTCGATATGAATGAATACCATTGAAATTATAGGACTTGGAGAAAACTTTGTAACCCCCGGTGTCCCTTTAATTGACATCGACTCCAGTAATCTCATAAAATGAGGGTGGGATGCTACATTGGAAATGGTCGGGATAGCTCAGCTGGTAGAGCAGAGGACTGAAAATCCTCGTGTCACCAGTTCAAATCTGGTTCCTGACACATGGTTTCATTTTTTAAATCTTATCTTTCTTTTATAAATAGAAATTAATTGATATGAAGCGAGATACGTATTGATTTCGAATATGGATCATAATCCATACTTTCTTTTATCTATCTTGGCGAGATATACCCCATCTATAAAATACTCTAAAATAGATGGGAAAAGTTTCTTAAATAAATAAA